ATAAGAGGAGCAAACCATTTCTTCTGACTCTTTTTCAAATTCGATAAATGTTGGTGGATCGTATATTTCATTATAGTTATATGATTCAGAGTATCATTTCCTATTTGATCCCTTTGAATTCCATATTCGAAGTTGCGATCGGATCTATTCATTAAAAAGAATCGATTCGATACATTTCTTATGTACCCATAGGTGCTATATTGGATTTGAATCAGATTTCGGATCAATCTATATTGATTGACTGCCTCCATTATGTTGTTGCTAGCAAATACCGCTGTTTTTAGCTTTGGATCTTCCAAATCATTCCCGCAGTAGATCCGGACCGATTTTTTTCTGATCCTTCGATAAAAAGATTCATTCTCTTCATAAAAAAGAGGAGGTAGAACCAATAAAGATTTCTTTTTCGATTCATCTCTGGAGTTGAATACCTCATTCAAGAATTTTTTTTGATCCAACCCGTAGGAATCAATAGAAAAGACAAATCCCCTATGATACACCAGATCCGGCTCGGTTATTGATAGAGTGAATAGATCTGCCATTTCTTGAAATCTCTCTTCTGATTCAAAATCGTGGTGTAACGTGTATCCCCCCCTGTTCCGGTCATGGAATAGATGAAATAAATCAAAAAATGGATTTTTGTTCAAGAATGAAATCTTATTGGAACTGTCCATATCCGGTTCATCCTTCGGAACCATATCACATCCCGGATCTGATGAAATAGGATGAATTGAGACGGTATTTTGTAAATACGTAATTATCTTGAATATATCAACCATTTCTTTATTTTCCGATCGCCTGGAAGGGACAAAAGAAACATCTTGTTTTTTCTTCAAAAATTTCTGATCTCTAGTGGACTTCTCAGTAGGATTCGAACCCAGATGAAGTTCTGGCCATCTGTCAGAGAAAAAAGAACGAATTGATCTTGTAGGATTCCCAAGAAATTCTTCGATTTCTTCCGGAAGCAGATGATTATTCATCTGCTTCTCACGTTCCGCGAATAGCCGGGACATTGAGGAAGATCCAAAACATTTCGGGAATCGATCTGATTCTATCTCTGTTCGTTCCGTTTGAAGAAAGGAAGGATCCCAATCCCAAAGAATCGATCTTTCTTTTAGTTGCGGAATCCCTGTTTGATCGATCAATGTGTGATATTCTGAATCCTCATTTCTAATGAAATCGAAATGATCTCTGGATTGATCAGAAGATCCCTTCAATTGGCTAGAATCCGTTACTTGAACGAAAATAGATCTTGTGAAATCATATTGAATATTTGACAATACATTCCGTACCTTGCTAAAAAACCGATCCTTGTTTACCAACCACACATTGTCTAACCAAATCAAATTCTCTCTCGATACGTTCCTCAAAAAATCCGATTCGTGCCGATTCTTCCCCCAACTAACGAAGAGATCTTGGCGGAATTGCCACATATGAAATTGAGCACCATTTTGCAAAGAAATACCCCACTTGTTTCTCGAGAAGAGATGGGAAACATGCTCAATATCATTTGATTGAATGGTTGCCTCAGCTCCTTCTTGTTTGAAGAAACCCTCCCCTTCAATTGGTCTTTTTTCACGAAAAGCAGACATGAGATAACAAATCAAGTCTTTCCCTAAGATTTCAAATAGCTGTCCCGAATTCAAGTTGATTATGTTTCGCTTCTTCCTCGGAGAAAGACGATCAAACAATTCCCAATCATGGTCCTTGCGGATCCGATCATCCGTATAGGATAAAAAAAGAAACTCCAGATATTTGCTATCTTTCTCTTTGAATGAGATCTCAATTCCAGCTACGGTTTCATTAGATATCTTACAACTAGAATCCCTATTTTTTCCGATCCGGTTCCTCCACCACCGCGAACCCCGGTTAGATTCAGGCATGATACATTTTTTATTTATTGGGAGAACCCAAGTACTCTCTTGCGGATCCATGAAACAACTCTCAGAAATCTTTTTCCCTTTTGGAAGATACAGGAGCGAAACAATCAACCTATTGATATTGGAAGACCAAAAAGATTCTTCCAATGTCTCATTTCTGGGTCCAATGGAATTCATAGGTATAGGAAGAAGCCCCATCAAATAGAGATTTTTTCTTTCGACCATCTTTCGATTGTTAATACGAGATATAAGGACCGCTACTACAAGCAGTACTACACCTTTGATCGTGAAATATCGATTGCTTGTTGAACCCTGTGAAAAACGTGAAAGTAGGATACTCCAAATTCGGGGGTCAAAGAGTTTCATAAAACGTTCTTGGTGGAAAAAAATGTGAGTGAAAGGTCCCACTGAATCGAATTTGATCCATGAATCTAAGAAATAGTGAGAATTCTTGATCTTTCTCAATAGCTCTCTCAATTCGAAGATCCAGGATTTGAATTGATGCCCTTTCATTGATTCCTCCTAAAGATTTTCATTGATTCCTCCTCAAAATTTCATTTCAATTGGAATTTGGTTATTCACGATGTACGATGAGCCCCGTTAAGGTTAAGCATCCATGGCTG